TATCTATGTAATATCTAGGGAAATTAAATAGACTAAAAAAAAAAAGTATTAAAAAATTTACCCTAGTCCCCGAATTTTTTAGATCTTCCAAAAGAATACTTTTTTTATGTTTGTGAATGTAAGGATAATGATATGGGCTGTGAATAATTTAATTCAATAATGGGAATTCCTTGACCATATATGTTCATTTGTACAGGTATCGTATCTATTCAAATTATGAAAAAAAAAAAAGGATAAATAAATAGTTAAGAACTAAAATGGGCTTTTTATTGGGGTGGGGATAGAGGGACTTGAACCCTCACGATTTTTAAAGTCGACGGATTTTCCTCTTACTATAAATTTCATTGTTGTCGATATTGACATGTAGAATGGGACTCTCTCTTTATTCTCGTCCAATTAATCAGTTTTTCAAAAAAAAAAGGTCTATCAAACTCTGGAATGAATGATTTGATCACTGAATATTCGATTCTTCTTTCAACTTGTAATTAATCGTTTGATATGCCAGTATGTATACGTACGTATTAGATATATAGGTTATCCTTTCTTTAATTTCGATAAAAGGATTCCAGTTACCAACGCAACGTAGTCAACTCCATTCGTTAGAACAGCTTCCGTTGAGTCTCTGCACCTATCCTTTTTTATTCTAGTCTAGTTTTTAAATTAAAACCCTTGTTTTTCTAAAAATAAAGATTTGGCTCAGGATTGCCCTATTTTTAGTTCCAGGGTTTCTCTGAATTTGGAAGTTATCACTTAGTAAGTTTCCATACTAAGGCTCAATCCAATCAAGTCCGTAGCGTCTACCAATTTCGCCATATCCCCCCTTTTTTTTAGACAAGGATCGTCCACCCACTTATCATTTATCTTGGAACCCATTATATTGATATAAGGATTCCTATATCGAAATAGTGTATACTCCTGTTTTTTTTGGATATCCCCTCTCGTTTCATCTCTATTGTATGAACCATATTTGTTTCAATCTGAAATGATTCTATCATTGATGTATCTCTAATTCAATATAGATAGATATATCCCACATATATATACGTCTTCCTCCCCTTTCATTTTTGCAGCGCGATTTGGAATACTGGAAGGGTCGATATTCCTTCTTCTTTTTTTTTTTCGCTACTATCTCATCCTTTTTCAAACGAAATCAGAGGAATGTTTGATTAGAATTTTGATTGTTGTATCTTTATCCTTATCTTATACTTTTCTTAGAACCGATCTGCTATACTTATAATATAATTAACATAATTTGCTTTCACTATTCCATTCTCAAAAATCTTATTCTTAATTATCATAAAAAATATTTCTATTTCTATTTAGAAAATAGAAATATTATATAATAATGTAAAATAAAAATTCTAAATATGAAAATAAACGGAACGTATATTATATATAATGTATATATATATAATGATAATGTATTAAGAATGAAAATTCTAATTAGTCAGATATTTCCAAATTTAATTAATATTATTAGGATAGAATTTAATCATATTTATTATTTATTATCGTTAGTTAATATGTTATATATTAACTAATTTCTAATTAGTTAAATTCATAACTAATAGCTATGATCCGGTAGTTTCTTGAATTTATATACATTATTTCTGTTATGTGAGCCCGCTTAGCTCAGAGGTTAGAGCATCGCATTTGTAATGCGATGGTCATCGGTTCGATTCCGATAGCCGGCTTTTTTCTCTATCGATTTTTCCATGATTGGGAATCTTTCCTCTCCCTTTCTCCAAACGTTGAATCACTAATCTATTATGTCGTGGTAACTTGGAATTATGAAAAAAAAAAAGTGGATTAGAGCAATTAGATCTATATAGAACAAACCATAAAACATAGCCTTAATTTCCTATATATACAAAAAATCCGGATATTGACACAATTCATTTCATTCTACTTTGTAATACTTCAGTAGATTTAGCTTTGCTTTGTTTATCCTTTAGTTTAGTTCAGTCTTAATTTCGATTTCTTCTGTAAAATGAAATTTCAATAAAATAAAAAGGAGTCTTTATGTCTCGTTACCGAGGACCTCGTTTCAAAAAAATACGCCGTCTGGGGGCTTTACCGGGATTAACTAGTAAAAGACCTAGATCGGGGAGTGATCTTAAAAACCCATTGCGTTCCGTGAAAAGATCGCAATATCGTATTCGTCTAGAAGAAAAACAGAAATTGCGTTTTCATTATGGTCTGACAGAGCGACAATTACTTAGATATGTGCATATCGCTGGAAAAGCCAAAGGGTCAACAGGCCAGGTTTTACTACAACTACTTGAGATGCGTTTGGATAACATCCTTTTTCGATTGGGTATGGCTTCGACCATTCCTGGAGCCAGGCAATTAGTTAATCATAGACATATTTTAGTTAATGGTCGTATAGTGGATATACCAAGTTATCGCTGCAAACCTCGAGATATTATTACTACGAAGGATAAACAAAGATCGAAAGCTCTGATTCAAAATTCTATTGCTTCCTCCTCTCAAGAGGAATTGCCAAACCATTTGACTATTGACTCATTCCAATATAAGGGATTAGTAAATCAAATAATAGATAGTAAATGGATCGGTTTAAAAATAAATGAGTTGTTAGTCGTAGAATATTATTCCCGTCAGACTTGAACCTAACGAACATAACAAAGAAAAGGGGTTCAAACAATTGTGTCCCCTTTTCAACGAAGTAAATAGATCTAAAGGCCTTGAATCCGCATTTTTCTCATTCACCTATCGCAAGTTGATCCGCAGTAGGATTTTTTTTTTTTCTTCTTTTTCCGATTTGTATTTTACGTACTTGTACGGAAGAAATTTAATGTAACTAGGAATGGAAATTCTCTATCAAAAAACAAAAAGCTGTCGGAATTATGAGTTGTTATTTGATTTGATATATTGAGGTCGGCAACGCTGGTGAATTAACAGAAACGGAAAGAGAGGGATTCGAACCCTCGGTAAACAAAAAGTCTACATAGCAGTTCCAATGCTACGCCTTCAACCACTCGGCCATCTCTCCCACATAATCTTATTATTGACCAGAAACCGAGTGAATAGCGAGTTATTCATATTATTTTATTGTAGTAGAGACACGACCGATCAACGGATTCATAGAAATAATTTTTTTTTTTTTATTTCATATTTATCAACAATAATTTCTCTTATCATCTACCCCATAGATCTATTACAAATTCATGAATCGTACCGTGGATTTTTCTATTTCATTTCAATTGTATAATGATTATTTCATCTCTTTTCCCTCTTGGATCATAACCAAGTTTAAGCGATAAGTTATAAGAATCTATAGTAAAATAAAGTTCTTAGTTATTCAACTTAGATGAAATGAAGTAATGGTCCCGTTCATTTGTATACTACAAAATTTATATGAAATTCAATCTAATTCAGAAGTCTGTTATCTCTCAGGGTACAATTTGAGCGGAAGGTACACATCTTTTTTCTTTAGAATTTTTATGTTTTTATGTTATTTTGTACTGTACAATTCCCTTGTTTGTGGGATCATTTTTCCCGAGGGGGTAATGAGAAGAATTATAGAATGGATTGCGAATTATGCCTAGATCCCGGATAAATGGAAATTTTATTGATAAGACCTCTTCAATTATAGCCAATATTTTATTACGAATAATTCCGACAACTTCAGGAGAAAAAAAGGCATTTACCTATTATAGAGATGGTGTGATTTGATTCTTTTTTTCTTGTTTTTTTTTTTGCCTTTACTTCCGTCTTATGAGAAAAAAAAATGCGGTTCGGAATAGAAAGAACCAAATTTTTGAAATAAAGCCACGCTTAGTGAAGGTAAAGTTTGGAGATAGAACAACTCCTTCTGTCGTGTATCCTCGATTGATCCAGCCTCAGATACTTTAATTGTCAATTATCGATTTTAGTATTGAACGAAAGGTTACATCTATAGGTTCTGTATTGCGGGTCAATCCTACTCCACTAATACCAATAGGCGGCATAGGGGAAAAAGCACTACACTAGGAATCAACAACACGAAAACTTTGTTATAAATTACTCCCTTTTCCTTAGCGGTCTCGGGACTAAGAAGAATGGTTGGGACAACAAACATCCATCTCGTTTGTACTTTGGATACCCGTATAACCATCAAAGATCGTTGAAGTGACTAATTCCCGAAAATAGTAGGCGTTGAGGACAAAGAAATCGTTGGAGTTATCATTTCTATCTAGCACTAATACGATTAGCGTTACTCTTGCGGGAAGGCTGGCTAGAGATTTCTTGTAAAAATACCAGCTCCTGTAAGTTCATAATAAGAATAGGGAAATTTGGATTCCATAGCTTATTTCCCTTAGTACTATGCACGGAAGGGAGGAGCCGTATGAGATGAAAATCTCACGTACGGTTCTGGAACGGAGATTTTTTGAATAAAATGAACGACCGTAACGGATGTCGGCTCAAGCCGAAGGAAATTATGCGGAAGCTTTACAGAATTATTATGAAGCTATGCGACTAGAAATTGATCCCTATGATCGAAGTTATATACTCTATAACATAGGCCTTATACACACAAGCAATGGAGAGCATACAAAGGCTTTGGAATATTATTTCCGGGCACTAGAACGAAACCCATTCTTACCACAAGCTTTTAATAATATGGCTGTGATCTGTCATTACGTGCGACTATCTCCACTATAGAAAGAAAGAAAAAAAAGACCAAATTGGCTAGTCAATACTAGAACAAAAAAAGGCTTTCTACATATGCATTGTCCAAAGCAACGATTTTTCTCAGCTGTAGCAAGGAAAGAAACTTCATGATAACAAAAAATAGGAAGAAATAGGTACGGCCTACATACTATACTCTATGGATAAAGGATCGAATTGATAAAGAAAGCGCCGTAAAGATCAATTAGCGAGCTTTTGGATTGATACAGTTAAGAACTGCTTACTTATGTCATGATATGGGATATAAAGTTAGGAATCAATTTATGTAATAGAGTCGATCCACTAAAGTATTGAGCAGCGGTGTAGCA